ACATTCTTTTTTTCTTGAGAATTTGCGGATTAGCTCCATTTACAAGGTCTCATAACCAATCATTCATAATTGGTCAGATCATTGATACGAATAATATCCAAATACCAAATCCGTTCTCTATATACCCTACAAGAAGAAGAAGAAGAGGTTTTGGGGAAGATCAAAGAAAGAACTTGTTCTTGCTCCATAAAAAATTCTTCCAATAATTTTGAACCTAACCTTTTTAAAAAAGAACGTACAGTACTTTTGTGTTTACGAGCCAAAGTTCTAGCACAGGAAAGTCGAAGTATATACTTTATTCGATACAAACTCTTTTTCTTTGAGGATCCGCTGTAATAATGAGAAAGATTTTTGTATATCCGCCCAAATCTATCGATAATATCAGAATCTGATGAATCGGTCCAAGCCGGCTTACTAATGGGATGCCCTGATACATTACAAAATTTCGCTTTAGCCAATGATCCAATCAAAGGAGTAATTGGGACTATACTATCAAACTTCTTAATCGGAATATCCATAATAAATGACTTATCTAACATTTGACTCCTTACTACTGAAGTATTTAGTCGTACACCTGAAAGATAGTCCAGAAAATCGAAGTAATGATTGGCTAATTGGGTTATATAAATCCTATCCAGTTGAGACCACAAGTCAAAATTACATTGCCAGAAATTTATAAGGTAATAGTTCCATTTATGCATCAGAAGAGGGGTCCCCTTTGAAGCCAGAATGGCTTTTCCTCGATATCTGACATAATGCATGAAAGGTTCCCTGAACAACCATAGGATAAACTGAAAATCATTTTGAAAAACCACTACAAGATGTTCCATTTTTCCATAGAAATGGGTTCGCTCCAGAAAAGTTATAAAAGATGTTAATCGTAAATAAGAGGATTGTTTACGGAGAAAAACAAATATGGATTCGCATTCATATACATGAGAATTATATAGGAACAAGAATAATCTTTGATTCTCTTTTTTTGAAAAAAGAGAAATGGATTTATTTTTTTGAGTAATAAGAGTATTCCAATTATGATACTCGTAGAAAAAAAATCGCAATAAATGCAAAGAGGCGGCATCTTGTATCCAACAACGAAGGGTTTGGACCAAGAGTTCCAGATGGATGGGGTGAGGTATTAGTATATCTAACACACGATTTAAATGTGAAAATGGATCCTCTAAAAATGGAAATAGTGAATGAATTGATCTTAAATTATGTGATTTGGCTATTTCTTTCCCTTCTAGAGAGGATACTAATCGCAGCGAGAACGGAATTTCCCCAATGACGGCAAATCCCTCTGATATGATTTTCAAATCAAAATGACTCTTGTACCCAAAAAATTTATTTTTTTTAGAATCATTAAAAGAAAGAATCAAATGATTCTGTTGATACATTCGAGTAATTAAACGTTTCACAATTAGTGAACTAGATTTATTATCATAACCCAAATTTTCCACAGGTTCGTAAAGAATCGCTCGAGTTAAACCATAATCCTGGGCAAGGGCATAAATATACTCCTGAAAAAGAAGTGGATATAGGAAGTCTTTTTGTCGAGATTTCTCTATTTCGAAATATACTTGTAATTCTTCCATTTGAAATTCCAGTTGAACCAAGGGCAAGGGATTTCTTGGGTTATCAAATGATACATAGTGCGATCGAGTCAAAACAAGGTATATAGTAAGAAAGGGTTGGATACCTCGGAACAGATAGGCTAATCAACGGATTCTCTCTTTTCCATCCAATGGGTCTGTATTCATTATGGAATATACTACCGAGATGGCTAGAAGTCCTTTATTTTTTCAACTCGATCGCTCTTTTGACTTTAGAATCCATTCTGTTTATCAATATACTGTTTCTTCTACACATTCATCTCCACTTTAGAATTGGGATATAGTTAGGATTCAGTGAAAAAAAGGGGAATCCACTTATTTTTTTATGGAAGAACCTTTTCCCGCATCAGGCACTAATATGTTTCTAACGTTTAATTAGATCGGGTAATCATTCAAATCAAATTAAGAGCAGAAGGTCGTTGCTTTTTGTTTCCCTATATAATTGGAGCCGCAGGGCTCTATCCATTTATTCACTCGACCCAAGCATGAATTGATTTTTCCCGCTTTCAGCAAGATTTTGTACCGACTCGGTAAGGATCACGTACTCTTAGAGTTCTTCATTGATACGACATGCTGTTTTTTCCATTCATTCACTTTGAGGATCAGTCGTGGTCTTACAAACTCTACCAACGGTATGGACGAATCCATTGCTTCATCCAAATGTGTAAAAGATTCTAGCCGCACTTAAAAGCCGAGTACTCTACCGTTGAGTTAGCAACCCGAATACGAATAATGTAATTATGGCATGTAGATACGATCAAAATCGACATAAATAAGGAGATTGGATTGCGAGACCCATCCCATTTTTGCTTTTATTCATTTTTTTTATTCAGAAGGGATTTCTTGTGTCACATCAAATCCAACGAACCCATCATTTATATATCATTTGTATAAAGTAAAGTAAAAACTCAAACTGATTTTTGGGGCAGAGATAAATAGATCTATTTATCCACGATCGAATTCTATTTGGTCAATACACTATTGTCAATATGAACATTGAGAAAACAAAAGAAATGAAATCCATTTCAATAAAAAAAAAGGGCTTTTATTGGATTGGGACTACAACGAAAATGTACATACATAAATATAAATAAATAATAATATAAAATGGGGGTGGAGAAAAGAAATTCAATTCACTAAAAGAAAAATAATATAAAAAAGAGTATAAAGTATAAATAGAATAAATGAAATGAATAAATAAAGAAGAAGAAAATCTCGGATTTCGTCAATATCCATAAAGATACAATAAGCAAGCTCAACCTATTTTTTGGCGGGGTCTCACAAAAACCACGCGATTGGGAGTAATCCCAGAATTTTATAGATCCTGTTAGTTCCTCTATTCATTTCATTTTTTCTATTCGTTTCATATCACATAGAAGATGATATCACATAGAATATTATATATATATATAATATTCTAATGTAGAATAATATTCTAATGAAACAGCAAATCATATCATAGAAATCATATCATATAGGATATAATATGAAAACATTTGGGACCAATAGAATAGTAAATAAGTCTGAATAGAGCAAAAAAATGGAGAAAGCAAAATTCAAGTTAAACAAAGCTAACATAGGGGTCACCCCTTATTTATTTCTTTTTCATTAGTCATTAATTGACTTGGACTTGAATTTCGTTTGATTAATACGAAGTTCCTGAAAAACACCTGCCTTCTTTGAAATATCATGAACAGTTCCTGTAGGTTGGGCACCTTTTTCAAGGAAATATAGAATATTGGGAACATTTGAATAAGTTTGATTCTTTATCGGATCGTAAAAACCCACTTTCCGAAGATCTCTTCCTTCTCTTCGGGATCGAACATCAATTGCAACAATTCGGTAGATGGCTCATTGGGATAGATGTAGATGAACACTGCCCCCCCTAGAAACGTATAGGAGGTTTTCTCCTCATACGGCTCAAGAAAGAATGATTTGAATTTATGTATATAGTGGCAAATAAATCCACAACATAATCAAATCAATTAGATTATGATTTGTTTGATTCGTTTTTTCTTCTTCCTCGCTGTTCCCGAAAAAAAAGAAAAATCATTCGTACTTATAACTCAAGTTGGATAATTCTCAAAGAGTTCAAAGGAAAATCCTTAGGACTAGGCATTTCATTTATTGAGCTATCTCAAACCCCCTCGTTGTCTCGTTTCGAATACGTTTTTTTATTCCTTATTCTGATCCAATTGTTGAGACAATTGAAAATGGCGTTTTCTTGTTTCGGGATCCTTTATCTTTGTTTTTGATCATTGGGTTTAGACATTACTTCGGTGATCTTTAATCGTTTCAAAATGGCAGCAACATACCTTTTGTGATTTCTTTCTATGAAAGAATTATACGAACAATTGATTTCTGTATGATCCACTTTTGATCGAAAAAGTTTACCAATTCTAACAAGATTTCCTTTTGGATTTGACACTTTTGTGCGAATTCTATCTTTTCGATTTCTATATAGATTGGCGATATACTTACGAAGTTGTTCAAACTTATTGATTGACACTAACCCTAGATCCTTGCCTCTGAGAAATGAATCAATCCTTTCCACTCGAGCTCCATCATGTACTATTTGCTTAAACCCAACCCAACGAAATAGGGGTTCAAGTAGAACAGAACAAACTATGTCGAGCCAAGAGCACCTTCATTTCTATAAAAAAAAAAGTGGTGGATGTAAGAATCCACAGCTGATCATGTCCTTCAAGTCGCACGTTGCTTTCTACCACATCGTTTTAAACGAAGTTTTACCATAACATTCCTCTAGTTTGGAACCAGTCCAGTATGGACTTAATTCAATATGAAATCATGAATAGTCATTGGTTCAATCAGTACATAGTACTCGATACTCTCATTTTTCTATATGGATGGGTGGAGGTCGGTATTTCTATTTACCTATTTAGTAGGAGAAGTCTCAGCAAGGATTCAATTTCATTAACCCCCCTAATTTTCTTGTATCAATGAAACAATTTCTAAAAAACACAAATAACCAAGTTCTTCCTTAATCTTAATCTGCATCTTCACTTCAGCAGATTTTTCAAGACGATCAATCATAAAAGATCCAACTCTTTCTCGAAGTACTAAACTAAAAACAACTAAACTCCAAAAATTTCTTTAATTAGATTTTGAATTAGATTAGATTTCTAACTTGCCTACTAAACGGGCACGGATTGATTGCTTGTTTTATTCCTAGTTTGATTTTACCCCAACGAAGTCTTAGGAGCCTTAATCTCCATAATGGAATTTAAATTAGTACTAAAAACCCCTCCTGTTGAGAATTCAGGATCAACAAAGAATTAATACCCTATTCAAATATAGAGACTATAGAGATAAATAGGGACTATAGAGGTTTTTCTTTCACATTCTAATTCAAAGAATTGATAATTCAAATAGATATAGGAGGTAAAGTTTGCCTAAGTAACTAACTTCAATATGAAAAACGAACAAAACATGCATATGCTAAACAGCGCATCCTATTTTCTTTTTGAATTCTAAATTCAGTCATGTTCCCATCTTACTTGAATGTCAAATAGATTGAGTTACATGTGCATCTCATTTGGGCTCAATTCAGTTTGTGAGAAAGAGAAAAGCGGGGTAAAGCTGTAATTCTTTCCTGAATTATTACCTGAATTAATAGAAATCAGCAAAAGAGTCACACTGTATTCAACATTACACTCTTAAACAGAAGATTGGATTGGTATTGTTAAGTTAAATAGAACAATCTTTCATTTTGATAGAATCGGACTGCTCTGGGACGGAAGGATTCGAACCTCCGAGTCACGGGACCAAAACCCACTGCCTTACCACTTGGCCACGCCCCATTTAGATTTCTATCCTACAACAATAAACACTAATATCGGTATTAATTGTTCGTCAATTCCAGCCCATTTTTATGGAATAGGTTAGATTGTTACTAGGGTTTAACACGTGTAGTTGTGGAAGAATTAAACTCAATTTATGGATCATTCCATTAATTTATTGATCATTACATAGAATTCAATTAAGATATTGTATGAAATTCAATTCTCATTTGAAAATTGAAGGATTTTTGATTGGGTGAGTCAAAGAAAAAACAGTATTTGGTTTTTTTGGTCTACTTTACTTTCTTCATTTTTCCTTATATCAATAACTCAAACAAAATACAATTATCTCCAAGAATGAAATCTTTGTTATGCTTAATATCTTTAGTTTAATCTGTATCTGGCTTAATTCTGCCCTTCACTCAAGTGGTTTTGTCTTTGCCAAATTGCCTGAGGCTTATGCTATTTTCAATCCAATCGTAGATATTATGCCAGTAATACCTGTGTTCTTTTTTCTCTTAGCCCTTGTTTGGCAAGCTGCTGTAAGTTTTCGATGAGATCTTTAATACTGTCCTATAAATATTCATGATTGATTCGATAAAAAATCAAAAAAAAAAAGATTCTAACAATTGATAAGATCAGATAAGTCTTACATTATGAACCCTCGATTCAAACATGGAAATTCTTGGATAGTTGCAATGAATCTGGATCTCTGCATTTCTTCATTCTGATCTTCCACTTCCAGTATGAACAAAGACCCTATCCTATTAGGGTCCCTCACAATAACTAATTGTAGATATAAAAGAAACTTTGGATTCTGAAAGAATCCTCTTTTCTTACAAACGAATTTCGAAAAGTGCCTTTTTTTTTCTCGAAACCACTTCATTTCTTGGTGTCAAACTAGGATGTGTGGTATAAAAATGGATAATCTATTCCCTTTTTTTCCAAAAAATAATCTTGGAGATTGTGTAATGCTTACTCTCAAACTCTTCGTTTACACAGTAGTGATATTCTTTGTTTCTCTCTTCATCTTTGGATTCTTATCTAATGATCCAGGACGTAATCCTGGGCGCGAGGAATAAAATCAAAAGATCAAAAGAAAGGGTTCTCATTTTCTTTGCTTGATTTCTTATCTTATGATTTTTTCGATTCCAGAAATGAAACTATGATAAAAAGGTGCTTGAGATTTTTCTTTAATTCGAAAGAAAAATCTCAAGCCAAATCATTAGAGGGAACGGAAAGAGAGGGATTCGAACCCTCGGTACGAATAACTCATACAACGGATTAGCAATCCGCCGCTTTAGTCCACTCAGCCATCTCTCCCAATTTAACAAGACAATTACTATGTTACACATGAATTAAAACAAAAGTCTTTTTTTTTTCTTGATTCTATAGTTATAGTATAGATACAAAGATACAAAAGATACAAATTTTTTTATTATTTTATTTTAGCATTTAGCAGCAATTGAATTCAAATTCCATTTTGAGAATTCGATATCTCCAATAAAAAAAAAGTAACGAATACTATACTTTTTTGTTTTGTTCGAAACGAACGGTCTTTTCCCGGCCTAGCTAGGCTGTTTCTTGTTTTGTTCCAATGAATCATAGATAAAATGATTTCCATTATCTGATTTGAAAACAAAAATACTTGTTTGCAACAACAATAGGAACAAAAGAAAGGGTTCTATGATAGAAGTGCCCTTTCTTATTATTTTATTCTTTGTTTTCTTTTTTACTAGATCTAATTGAGTGACTTGAATTCCTAAAATAGGAAAATTGGAAATGGAAAGAAATAGGGCAGTTATTTTAAAATAACTAAAGAGGAAAAGAACCGGCTTCGAAAAAAGACTCAACCCCCCTTCTTTTTTGCTTTTTGGTTTTTTTGAGAAAATATTTTCTTTGCTTGAAAAAAATTGGGAAAGTGAAAAAAAAAATGGATTCTTGCACAATTTATTTTCATGTTCTGACTTCAATGGTTTTTTCAGGACAGACCTATCACTAAATAACTCCCCCAGCAAAAGAAAAAAGGACTCGTTATCTCAATGATCTTGGATTTTCCTATCTCATCAAATTCACCTGACGAAACATGT